ATCCGCAAAAAACTACGGTAGAGCGGTTTATGAATGTCTACGGGGTGGACTTGATTTTACTAAGGATGATGAAAACGTAAATTCACAACCATTTATGCGTTGGAGAGATCGTTTCTTATTTTGTGCCGAAGCACTCTTTAAAGCGCAAGCCGAAACGGGTGAAATTAAAGGACATTACTTGAATGCAACTGCGGGTACATGTGAAGAAATGATCAAAAGAGCGGTATTTGCCAGAGAATTGGGAGTTCCTATCGTAATGCATGACTACTTAACTGGGGGGTTCACCGCAAATACTAGCCTGGCTCATTATTGCCGCGACAATGGTCTACTTCTTCACATCCATCGCGCAATGCATGCAGTTATTGATAGACAGAAAAATCATGGTATGCATTTTCGTGTACTAGCTAAAGCATTACGTATGTCTGGCGGAGATCATATTCACGCTGGTACAGTAGTGGGTAAACTGGAAGGGGAACGTGAGATGACTTTGGGTTTTGTTGATTTGTTACGTGATGATTTTATTGAAAAAGATCGAAGTCGTGGTATTTTTTTCACTCAAGACTGGGTCTCTATGCCAGGTGTTCTGCCCGTGGCTTCAGGGGGTATTCATGTTTGGCATATGCCTGCCCTAACCGAAATCTTTGGGGATGATTCCGTACTACAGTTTGGTGGAGGAACTTTAGGGCACCCTTGGGGAAATGCACCCGGTGCAGTAGCTAATCGGGTGTCTTTAGAAGCATGTGTACAAGCTCGTAATGAGGGACGTGATCTTGCTCGTGAAGGTAATGATATTATTCGTGAAGCTGCCAAATGGAGTCCTGAGCTAGCCGCTGCTTGTGAAATATGGAAAGAGATCACATTCGAGTTCGAACCAGTGGATAAGCTAGATAAAGAGACAAAATAAGCGCGTATAATTTAGCAATTGCTGTTTGTTCTCCTAATTGATTGCAATGAAACTTGGCCCAATCTTTCTTTTTTTGAGGAAAAGAAAGATTGGGCCGAATAAAAAGAAAGACATCTTATACTAATCCTATAATACTAATCCTATAATACTATGAACTATGAGGGTCTTTGTGTATTTGCATATATCTTTTATATGTACAGACCTTACGATAGATATACAATACGATATACAAGTATATACAAAATATAAACATAAGAAGATAAGATCGAAGGAAGACTAAACAACTTATCTATTCTATTCTTTATTGTTGGATCCATAGGCTGAATTATGGATCCTTGGGATTGGATTGGTGGATCATTTTATATTCCTTAGTTTCAGGCCATAGATCAAGCCAAGGGAAGGATCCCTTCTACCCCTATCCTGTATATTGTCTTTTTCGTTCCCTGTTGTAATAGAAACTCATTTTCTTATTTGACTATATGACACGAGATTCTACGAGACAAGAATTCATTTTTAATTTATGGGAAGAAACAACTATGTATCTTTTTGATGAGAATTGAAAGTTTTACATGAGAGAAACCTGTCTTTATATATCTTTTTTTGAGGAAAAGATTCTATCATAATATTGAAATGATTCACCAGATTCCTCAAAAGGAGATCTTTTCAATACTCGCTCGTTTTTCATTAACAATCTTAATGATTGGATCATAATCATATGCTTCATTTGAATTCTGATGAGAAAGAAAAAGAAAGAAAAAAGAAATAGTAAAATGATTTTTTATTCATCGAATGACTATTCATCTATTAGTATTAGGTTTTCATAAAATAGGGGGCGGAAAGAATCTATGGAAAAATGTTGGTTCAATTCGATGTTGTCTAACAAGAAGTTAGAACATAGGTGTGGACTAAGTAAATCAATGGATAGTCTTGATGCTCTTGGACATACCAGTGGAAGTGAAGAAACTATTCTAAATGATGCGGAGAAAAAGATTACTAGTTGGCACAGTTCTAGTTTCAGTAATATGAATTATCTAAATTATTTATTTGATAGCAGGAATTTTTGGAGTTTGATCTCTGATCATACTTTTTTAGTTAGAAATAGTAATGGTGACACTTATTCTGTATATTTTGATATTGAAAATCAGATTTTTGATATTGACAATGCTAGTTCTTCTTTGAGTGAACTAGAGATTCTTTTTCCTAGTTATTTGAATAGTGGATCTAATAGTAGTAATTACTACTATTATTATTCCATGTATGATACTCAATCTAATTGGAATAATCACATTAATAGTTGCATTGATAGTTATCTTCGTTTTGAAATCAGTCTTAAGAGTGACATTTACAGTGGTATCGACAGTTACATTTCTAGTTTCATTTGTACGGAAAGTATAAGTAGTATTGAAAGTGGAAATTCTAGTATCAAAACTAGTAGCAGTTATTTCAATATAAGAGAAAGATCTAATGATTTCGATATAAATACAAAATACAAGCAGTTATGGGTTCAATGTGAGAATTGTTATGGATTAAATTATAAAAAATTTTTTAGTTCAAAAATGAATATTTGTGAACACTGCGGATATCATTTGAAAATGAGTAGTTCAGATAGAATTGAACTCTTTATTGATCCTGGCACTTGGGAGCCTATGGATGAAGATATGGTCTCTATGGACCCCATTGAATTTCATTCAGAGGAGGAACCTTATATAGATCGCATCTCTTTTTATCAAAGAAAAACGGGTTTAACTGAAGCTGTTCAAACGGGCGTAGGTCAATTAAATAGTATTCCCATAGCAATTGGAGTTATGGATTTTCAGTTTATGGGAGGTAGTATGGGATCTGTAGTAGGTGAGAAAATCACCCGTTTGATCGAGTATGCTACTAATCGATCTCTACCTGTCATTATTGTGTGTGCTTCTGGAGGAGCACGCATGCAAGAAGGGAGTTTGAGCTTGATGCAAATGGCTAAAATATCTTCTGCTTCATATGATTATCAATCAAAGAAAAAGTTATTCTATGTATCAATCCTTACATCTCCTACAACTGGCGGAGTTACAGCAAGTTTTGGTATGTTGGGAGATATCATTATTGCTGAACCTAATGCCTACATTGCTTTTGCGGGTAAAAGAGTAATTGAACAAACATTGAAAAAGACAGTACCCGACGGTTCACAAGCGGCTGAGTATTTATTCCATAAGGGCTTATTCGACCCGATTGTACCACGTAATCCTTTAAAAGGTGTTCTTAATGAGTTATTTCAGCTACATGGTTTCCTTCCCTTGAATCAAGATTAAAAAAAGATTTGAAAAAAGATTGAAATTCTTCATTTTCAAATGGAAGTATAGCCCTAGCTTCAGTTCTTTTTCTTTGTAGCGAATAAGCATTTAGTTCATTCTAATGAAAAAAACAAAACTAAGAAGATGGTGTTTTCTTTGGGTACATCAGTTATAAGTGTAGTAAGAGTCAAAAGTTTTGGATAATGACTTTTTGCCCCGGATCCTTTTTTTATTCTACCTCTCTTCCTGATTAGGAATAAGCATCCCTCTATCGACAAGATAAAAAAGAATTTCTTTCTCCTTCCGAGAAATCCGGGAAATAAAAAGAAAATATGAAAGAAAAAGAAAGAAGAAATCTCAAATCAAAGAAAGAAAATAGAAATATTCAAATAACAAATAAGAAGAATATAGAAGTTCTTTCTTTTTAGCGAGAACCCCCGTTTTTCACTAGGAATCCCTTTTTGTTGAATAAGATTGGTTAAAGTCGGGAACTCATAAGAAACTCTTTTCTATCTTTCCTTTCAAAACACCTTTTTTGTTTTGAAAGGAAAGATAGAAAGACGATGAAGATAAGGATGGGAGAAGAAGAATCCAATTTCTGAAAGCGGATTCTCATACATATTCGTGTAGAAAGAGGAATAGGTACACTTCATTTAGTTCTACATTCGTTATTTATTCTGAAATACTTCATATTAAGATTATCTTAATATTCTTTCTAATAGATAGACTTATCATAAGATATCTTTATAATTATAATTTAGAATTATAATAGGTACAAATATGAAATCGAGGTACCCATTCTATGATAGATTTGAACTTTCCCTCTATTTTTGTTCCTTTAGTGGGCCTAGTCTTTCCGGCAATCGCAATGGCTTCTTTATCTCTTTATGTCCAAAGAAATAAGATTGTTTAAATATGATGGGACCAAATCTCATCAATTTCTTTCAACACTGGATCATCATACAGATACTCTTTTAATGTAATATGGTAGGATATATGATATGTGGCCTTTCCGAAAACAAATAGTTGTTTTGTTATGTATGCCGATGCATAATATACGCATTAATGCGTGTATATGCGATTATAGCTTAATCAATTAAATGATTAAATTCAAAATGATCATCAGCAAATCTTTTTTGAAAAATATTTGAAATAGAAACTCAATGTATCTAACCAATTATTCCTAAAGGTTCCCGTCGGAATGCTGCTAGTTGATGAAAGTTACTTCGGGATCAAGCAATAAAAATCGAGTCAAATCCATTTGAGTTATTCTCTCAATTCCAATCGAATGCAACTGGATCTAGTATAGTATGAACTGGCGATCAGAACATATATGGATAGAACTTATAACGGGGTCTCGAAAAACAAGTAATTTTTGCTGGGCCTGTATCCTTTTTTTAGGTTCACTAGGATTCTTAGTGGTTGGAACTTCCAGTTATCTTGGTAAAAATCTGATATCCGTATTTCCGTCTCAGCAAATTCTTTTTTTCCCACAAGGGATCGTGATGTCTTTCTATGGGATCGCAGGTCTATTCATTAGTTCTTATTTGTGGTGCACAATTTCATGGAATGTAGGTAGTGGTTATGACCGATTTGATAGAAAAGAAGGGATAATGTCCCTTTTTCGTTGGGGATTTCCTGGAAGAAATCGTCGTATCTTCCTTCGTTTCTTTCTGAAAGATATCCAATCAATCAGAATGGAGGTGAGAGAGGGTCTTTTTCCTCGCCGTGTCCTTTATATGGAAATCAGGGGCCAAGGAGCCATTCCCTTGACCCGTACTGATGAGAATTTGACTCCACGAGAAATTGAACAAAAAGCTGCCGAATTGGCCTATTTCTTGCGCGTACCCATTGAAGTATTTTGAAATGAACTGAAGAATAAATCTCAGCATGAGAGAAGGAACTTAATACATCTCAAAAGCAGGAGGACGTATATGGACTAAGAAAATATAATAGAACTAATGAAATAAAATAGATTAAAACTATTTGTACACAAAAACTATTTTGTATACACATGGCGTCCAGCTTCATTCTTTATACTAGTAAAAAGAAAAGAGTCTAATAAGTATAGATTCATCAAATATCCTAACATTTCTTTTCTTTTCGTAAAACATAATTCCTCTTTTTAGTCCTTTGAATTGATACCCTATCCCCGCGCTGCGGTTAGACAGTGAAATCTTTCGAAATAGAAATAAAAGAATTAAAGGATCCGGTAGGTTTCGTCTTGAAATCCAAATTATATTCGTTAGTTCAAATGGGTTTTCGAGTCTTCATCGAAAGGAAGAAATGAAGAGGAAATCGGTTACAATTTGCCTAATTGAGATCTCTGGAATATGGAAAGAATATTTACTTCTTTTTTTTCATTCGAAAAGGGCCCTTCTTCTATAGTTCTATTCTAGATCCAAAGACTCAATTCTTACACAAAAACAAAAATAGGAAAAGAACCATAGGTTCGATACCTTGTTCTTGTTAGAGTTATAGGCTCTTGTTATATAATTCGTGCTTCATAGAAATCTCAGATAGAATCGACGAATGAAACAGGTTCATTAACAATTCACATCACGGATACAGAATGAAAAAAAAGAAAGCATTGGCTTCCCTCCCATATCTTGTGTCTATACTCTTTTTGCCCTGGTGGGTTTCTCTCTCATTTAAGAAATGTCTAGAAACTTGGGTTCTTAATTGGTGGAATACCAGGCAATCCGAAATCCTTTTGAATGATATTCAAGAGAAAAATGTTCTAGAAAAATTTATGGAATTAGAAGAACTATTCCTGTTGGACGAGATGATAAAGGAGTACTCGGAGACACATATGCAAAGGCTTCGTATAGGAATGCACAAGGAAACAATACAATTGGTCCAAAGACACAATGAATCTCATTTCCATATCATTTTGCATTTCTCTACAAATCTAATCTGTTTCGCTATTCTAAGTGGTTATTTTTTTCTGGGTAATGAAGAACTTTTCATTCTAAATTCTTGGATTCAGGAATTTCTCTATAACTTAAGTGATACAATCAAAGCTTTTTCGATTCTTTTAGTTACTGATTTATGGATCGGATTTCACTCGACCCATGGTTGGGAACTAATGATTGGTTCGATCTACAACGATTTTGGATTGGCTCAGAATGATCAGATTATATCTGGTCTTGTTTCCACTTTTCCAGTGATTCTAGATACAATTGTGAAATATTGGATCTTCCATTTTTTAAATCGTGTATCTCCTTCGCTTGTAGTAATTTATCATTCAATGAATGAATAATTCATTAGATCTTTTGATATCAATCAAATCAGAATCTTTCTTCATGTATAAATAAATCATTTTTCATCTTACTTATTCTTTATACTTCTACCTTTTCAATTCAAGGTATTCATACTATATTCCACCAGTACAATTCTTTCAGTACAATCAATACAATGGCAAACTTGTGGATAGGGAATTCTACTAGTTACCTATCAAATTTATTGTAGAAATTCCGGGGATCAATGATTGGACCATGCAAAATAGAAAGACTTTTTCTTGGGTAAAAGAACAGATGACTCGATCCATTTATGTATCGATCATGATATATGCAATAACTCGAGCATCTATTTCAAATGCATATCCCATTTTTGCGCAGCAGGGTTATGAAAATCCACGAGAAGCAACTGGGCGAATTGTATGTGCCAATTGCCATTTAGCTAATAAGCCCGTGGATATTGAAGTTCCGCAAGCTGTGCTTCCTGATACTGTATTTGAAGCAGTTGTTCGAATTCCTTATGATATGCAACTTAAACAAGTTCTTGCTAATGGTAAAAAGGGAGCTTTGAATGTAGGAGCTGTTCTTATTTTACCTGAGGGATTCGAATTAGCCCCCCCCGATCGTATTTCTCCCGAAATGAAAGAAAAGATGGGCAATCTTTCTTTTCAGTGTTATCGTCCTAATAAAAGAAATATTCTTGTGATAGGTCCTGTTCCCGGTCAGAAATATAGTGAAATCGTATTTCCTATTCTTTCCCCCGACCCTGCTACGAAAAAAGACGTTCACTTCTTAAAATATCCCATATATGTAGGTGGGAACAGGGGAAGGGGTCAGATTTATCCTGATGGTAGCAAGAGTAACAATACAGTTTATAATGCTACATCTGCTGGTATAGTAAGCAGAATAGCACGTAAAGAAAAGGGGGGATATGAAATAACCTTAGTTGATGCTTCAGAAGGACGTCAAGTGGTTGATATTATACCTCCAGGACCAGAACTTCTTGTTTCAGAAGGTGAATCCATCAAGCTTGATCAACCATTAACAAGTAATCCAAATGTAGGAGGTTTTGGTCAGGGAG